CTTCCCTCTCTTTTTCACAAATCGGAAGTTACGGATCCAATTAAGATACCCGAACAGAAGAGGGATTACCATATATAACACAAAATTTCTCCTCCAATCCTTTCTAGTCGAGCTTCGCGATCTGTCATTATCCCTCGAGAAGTAGAAAGAATGACAATCCCCATTCCACCTAAAATCCTAGGTATTTTTTGATAGTTGGAATAGATTCGTAAACCAGGTCGGCTGATACGCTTTAAATTTAAAATAGTTCTATATGTTCCTTTCCTATTCCTTCTATGTCGGAGGGTTGAAACCAAGAAATTTTTATTATTTTCTCGATGTTTCCTAACATTTTCAATAAAGCCTTCTCGTAGAAGTATTCTAACAATGTTTTCGGTAATATTTGTAGATGCTATTCGAACCGTTCCTTTTTTATCCATATCAGCATTTCTTATCGAAGTTATTATATCAGCAATGGTGTCCCTACCCATGACAAACTAGAATTATTGTTGCCTCTTCTTTTAAATATAATAAACATGTTCTCTTTTTTTTTATTTATTCTTTCTTTATTCTTTATTATTTTATTATGAATTAAGAAAAAAAGAATTCATAAGGAAAGGTATATGCTTGAGAAAGGAATATGCGTGAGACATAATCCAAATAATTGATCTATTTCAGATATCCTACTTACTATATATCATGATCTCATCTACTAGTATTTATAATACCTCGGGAGCTAATGAGACTATCTTAGTAAAATTCAACTGTCTCAATTCCCGAGCGATCGCTCCAAAAACTCGGGTTCCTTTTGGATTTCCTTCTTGATCAATGACAACTGCTGCATTGTCATCATATCGTATTATCATACCGTTGTCACGTTTAAGTTCTTTACATGTACGTACAATTACAGCTCGAATTACTTCGGATCTTTCGAGAGGCATATTTGGCACTGCTTCTTTGATTACAGCAACAATAACGTCACCAATATTAGCATATCGTCGATTACTAGCTCCTAAGACTCGAATACACATCAATTCTCGAGCTCCGCTGTTGTCCGCTACATTCAAATGGGTCTGGGTTTGAATCATATAATTTGTTTTATCTGCTCTTTCGATGCAAAGGGCGAAGGAAAAAATAAAGAAATATTCTTTGTCCAGAAATTATAAAAAAAAAATAAAAAAATCCGCCGTTTTTTTCGTCACTACCTCTTTTGTTTCCACACCCTTATCCCGCAATAACAAATTGAGTTCGTATGGGCATTTTGGACGCAGCTATTGAAATCGCTGCTCTAGCTACAGTTTCTGATATTCCGCCCATTTCATAAAGTATTCGGCCCGGTTTAACGACGGATACCCAATATTCGGGGGATCCCTTACCCGAACCCATACGGGTTTCTGCAGGTCTTACTGTAACGGGTTTGTCGGGAAATATACGTACCCATATTTTTCCCCCGCGGCGCGCATACCGTGTCATTGCCCGCCGGCCTGCTTCTATTTGTCTAGATGTAATCCAAGCGGGTTCAAGTGCCTGAAGAGCATATCTACCGAAACTAATATGATTGCCTCGATAAGATATTCCCTTCATCCTCCCTCTATGTTGTTTACGGAATCTGGTTCTTTTTGGGTTATAGTGGATGGGTATTTCTCAATCCCATCTCTACTGCAGAACTGGACATGAGAGTTTCTTCTCATCCAGCTCCTCGCGAACGAAACGAACGATTGTATTTCTATTTAATGAATAAGACAATAAATCCTGCGATTTATTGAGTTAATTGGAATTTGTTATACATATAAAAATCCGTATATCTATATCTTGTACATATATAGATAGACATAGATTTTTATAAGACGTCTAGTTCGATTTATAGATAATGTCTTTCATTTTTATACTGAATCTTTGTTTTAAGCTTTACCGAATTGGCTCGGCCAAACAAAAAAAATGTGCAATTCAATAAGTCCTTCGCGGGCGAATATGGACTCTTTCATCCGCTTCATTCGTAAGGTTAATCCATGACCTCTCAGAAAAAATGGATTAAGCGGTTCCTGGTTGGTTTCGCCATCCCACCCAATGAATCATTAGGATTCTCGAATCCTCTGCAGTCACAGGTTCCGTCGTTCCCATAGCTTCTCCATTAATGGCTAGGCCTGAACTATGCAATGGAGCTTCCAATGTTAATGAAATTCGTTCTCGAGTCAATCTTCTCAGTCTCTATTGACTTGAGGCTCTCTATGAATTTTATTATAGTTTTCTTATGAACTGGATTCGTTGAATTTTGATCCATATTAATTTAATGCTTTCTTACACTGCTTTTTCTTTTTTTATGAGATGATTCGTGGGCCATACATATTGGAATCCTATATCATTGATATTTTACTGCTCTCTTTCTCTCATCTTTCCATTTACCGGCATCCTTCTATTGTGATTCACAATCCATAATCAGATTGATTTTTCTTTTATTATTTGATAGAAATGAAAAATTCAGTTGCTACAACTATATGATGTGTTGATCATATAGTGACTG